TTAAGCCATGCAGAAGGTGCTCGTTTGGTATAAAGTAGCCAACGAGTAGACGCACCAACTGCCAAAACAGCAAGAACTATTTGTTCTTATCTAAGGAGCGCTGTATAGCGGTATGCTTATTTGCCAGGTGGCTTCATGCTTTCAGGCGTAAGGCTGGATGGTTAAACACCGCCTTGTACTTTAAATGTTGTGCTATGTGCCTACAAAGGTATTACAGTGGCTCGGGCTCGTTTGAGCGTACGGCTGCAATCCCCTTTCCCGTAAGCTTGACACGAACTGGTCTTCCGAGATGCATTCCTGCATTTCATAGAAGAATGAAAGTCCGTAAGGATGATGGAGCTGATAGGTTAGTGAAATTCTACCTATCTGTTTTCTCTCTTAGTAAGCTAATAATGTTTTATAAGAGACAGAACTCTCAATATACGTAAATACTTTCTCCTCCGTCTTCTATGCCTACGGAACTCAACTAAGATAAGAGTTCCGTAGTATGTGTGTCAGGCTTGCCGAGAGGTATATCTCTCGTTGCTTCGAGATTCCTAGGAATCTCGGGTTTCGGTGGGTACCCATGTGGACTGCGTCCTCCGTTAGGACTCAGAAGAACCCGTAGAATCCTTCTATTAATGGTTCTTCTCCGTTCTACTGTGGGATGTATTTTCCTTATCGCTATGGGATAAAGCTTGCTTCTTGTACCCTACGTCCCGCAATCCTGCGGTTTCGTACGGTTGTCTTTGGCCTTTCAAACATGACCTTCGTGAATGGGGATATCGGTACATAGAACCTGTGTACTCTTTCTTCGCTCCTAAATGGGTTGTGTTCCCAATGCGAGGGGAACCACTCCCTGATAAGGATAGTTTTCCACGGTCAATAGACCAGAAGAGAACTTGGATTCTATCTTTTGTCAGGCTGGGCGTTCTCTTCATGAATTGATGTGCCATGCCTATACTATAAGGTGTGTCAGTCAATGATGGAAGGTGTCCATGTTTCGGACGATGAATTAATGATGTATTTCGCCCCTGGCCTATTGGCCTTTAAGGCAGAAGGTGCTGGGAAAACGAGGATTTTCGCAATCCCAAATACAGTTAAGCAAGCTATCTTACGTCCTGCGCATGATTGGTGTATGTCTGTCTTGAGGTTAATACCGATGGACGGTACATTTGATCAGATCAGGTGCGTCCCTTGGATAGGTGAAGAAAAGAGCGAAAGTTGCGCTCCTTCGATCTATCCTCGGCTACGGATCGCTTTCCATTAGCGATTCAGGGTGTAATGATTGAAAGCTGCTTATTTAACAAACTAACTTCGTTTGCGTGGGTGGCGTGTGGGCTGGGGACAAACTGCTTTAGTTGCCCTGGTTCTGCTCGTTCATCCCCTTCGTTTTCTCGGCTTGTACGTTTTGCAACTGGACAATCCTTGGGTTTTCTGTCTTCTTGGCCTCTCTTCGCACTATGCCATCATTTTGTTGTATGGTATTGTGTGGATAAAGTATACCCTTATAGGGTATTCCGTAAGTATGCTCTCCTCGGTGACGATATCGTCATTGCGGATCCACGTGTGGCTGATGTCTATCAAAGTGTGATTAACGCACTTGGTGTCAAGATTTCTTTACCGAAGTCTTTGATATCGGACATTGGTGGCTGCGAATTCGCTAAGCGAATTCGTATATGCGACCGTGATTTGATTTGTCGCCCGTTAGTGTGAAAATGCTTCGTGCGGCACGTCATGCTGTTGCATGGATGTCAGTGTGTAAGTCAGTAGGAGTCAGCTCTCTGTAAGTCTCTCTTAGACTTCGGGGGGCGGGCTATAGAAGGTATTCTTCTTGCCCGGAGAACTTTTCTCCTTACTACTCAAGACATTGGTTTCGCCATGTCCTGGTAGCCTTCTCTCCTAGTGGTATAAGACCCATACTGTTTGAATTTTAGCTAGGATATCCGTAAGGTTTCTTAGCCTCCCCTTATCAAATGGGTATGATTCGCGGTATGTTATTGGAATCGTGTCATCCGATTGGGATTTTGCTACCCGTCTGTGTAGCGATCTTCAGTCTAAGTTAGATGAAGACACGCTTCTCTTACTTGAGCAGTCTATGGTTCGCCATTGGCTTGAAGCCATGCTTGAGTATGAAATGTGGTTCGTAAGAGCTTGTACGGATTACTCGATTACTGCGTCTGACTTGCTAGACCCTCCGTCCTGATCGGAAAGACCCACTGCATAAGTTCTTCAAGTACGGTTGGATGTTTAGGTCTTATGACCTTATAAGACAACGTGAGGCTCCACTACCCCTTCTGGAGTTTGTAGTACGTTCTAGTGTAGACGTGGTTCAGTGTACTCTTGGATGAGACCGTGTGAGTGGTTTCATACGGTAAGTTCAAAGGTGGCCACAAGTGAGAGATCACTTGGGTCAGTCATATAAGACTCTTTGTTCAGCACGTGGTGAAATATTGGGGGATTCCAGAAACTATCGTGAGCGATAGGGATCCTCGCTTCATGGGGCGGTTTTGGACGGAAGTCTTCAAGCTCTTGGGGTCAGAGTTGCACTTCTCTACGAGCTTCCATCCACAGACAGACGGCCAGACCGAGCGCGTCAATGCCTTGCTGGAGGAGTACTTGAGGCACTTCGTCAGTGCCAACCAGAAGGATTGGGTCCGACTTCTGGATGTGGCACAGTTTTGCTATAACTTGCAAAGAAGTGAGGCGTCGGGGCATAGTCCGTTCGAGCTAGCAACGGGGCAACACCCTTTGTCACCTCACACCATAGCAAGGGGCTACACGGGGAGCAGTCCGACGGCGTATCGGTTTGCTAGAGATTGGCAGGAGCGAACCGACATCGCAGGGGCATTCTTGGTCCCTAGCCCACCCACCGCCAAAAGAATGAAGAAATGGGCCGATGAGAAGAGGCGACCTTTGAAGTTCAAGGAAGGGGACAAAGTCATGGTGAAGGTACTACCCCATCAGTTCCAAGTGTTTCGCAAAGTGCACAAGGGGCTAGTACGACGATATGAGAGTCCTTTTCCGGTAGTAAAGAAGGAAAGCTACACTGGGATTTGATTAAATGTCGAGGAATGTAGTTGCTCGAGTTTTCGAACTCCTAAAAAGGTATTTGGATCTGGAAAGGTATGAAGCAGCCTCTGAAAGCGAATCAGTACCCGCTGTCTTAGCAACCCCAACAAGGAACTCAGTAGGAAACTCCTTAGTTACCCCTGGTAGAGGAATAAAGGTCTTTCCGTGATAAAAGGACACGGGAATTAAGTAGCTTGAGTTTGGGAAAGGAACGAAGAAGTAGCTCTTAGCTGTCCCCAGACGTAAAACTCTTTTCCAACCCTTTCTCTTGCCAAAACATCCCTTATCTTTTCGGCTAGAGCACCTGATCGCAAATCACTAGCCGGGGAACTAAGTAGCTCTACAATCTGTCAAGTCAAGGAAGGTAGTAGATCACAAGTTTGGAGCTGAAATTCGATGTCTTGAACTGCTTTTGGATCTGAGAAAGGAGCGAAGTAGTTCGACCAAACTAAAAGGAAAAGAACGATGTTGCTCGGGTGAGGAAGTCTATGGTCTCGGTTGCTGCTTTTCCCATAGAGTACAAAACTTATCTTCAAGCTTTACCTTATTCTGATCATCGTTCAGAGGGTCCTAAAAGACTAGATCACTAAGGGAATAGGCTTCGCTCCTCTCACTATACTCAGCTCGTAAAACTCGCTCCTTTCCTTTTTCAGTCCCGTAAGGATATCTTTTTATTCTATTTTGCGGAAACGACAGAAAGTCTCTGTTTATTTCGACAGCAGCTCCAAGGTCTCGCTAATTGCCGCGGGAAAGTCCTTAACTACACCCAGGCTCTCTTGGAACGAAGCAGCGAGTAACTCTTCTCCTAGATTAGATACCCCTTGATCTCTAAGAACTCGTCAAGTCCGAGAAGATCTATTATTAGTAGGTTCGCAGCAGCAACCCAGGTTTGCGAATCAGTAGCAGGCCGGTTGATCGGCATCTCTTTGTTGCAGGTATTTCTCGGCGAAGCGCTCCAATATTCGCAATTAGCGAAGGAAGCAATTGATCTTTTCACTTGTGATAGAAATATCGTATCTAAAGATGTTCCCGGTCCCGAATCAATAGCAGTAGGAAAGTCTTAGCTACGGGTTCGTAGTTGGCCGGTTGATCTCTTTGCAGCTGGAACGAAGCAGGACTAGAAAAAGTGTCATTGTTGTGGTAGCGGAATGCGATGCGTCAAGTCAAGGTAAAGTCCGAGGCTTCGCCGATTGAGAAGGACGTTCATTCACGAAGACACTTTTTTCTGCGGATAGCTCCATTTCTGCTTTCAAACAGCTTTTTCTTCTTTTAGCTTGAGAATCCGTAACTATGCCCCCCATCTCTTGCAAGAGGAGACTTTCCCTACCCACGAGACTACCTACCCGATAGATACCTCCTATCTACGCTCCACAAAAAGTATGAAACGGAAGCGACGTCTTGAGCTGAAACGATAGGGGTAGGAAGCCCGGAAAGGGCGGTAGTCATTACAAGCAGCTACGCGAGTACGGCCGCTGACCGAGGATGATCCGGTTTCCTTCAGTTCTCGTCGTTCTTCCTCAATCGCGTGCTTAGGTAGATTTTTTCTGTCTGCTTGCAAGGCTTTGCCCAATCTCTTAAGAAGAAAGCAGGAGAACCGCCGAGAGAACTTTACCAATTCAATTCATTACTCCTACTACTAATATAGAAGAAGATCTATTAACGCGCATGGCTACCTATATAACAGGGGGCCTCTGACCTCTGTCTCACAACCGAAAATAGAACCTGTAGCTTCATGCCCAGACCTGAACTGAACTACTACTGGCTTAGCTGCCTAGCTACTAATAACTTGGAACCCGACAAGAACTGATTGGACCACTGGCCAGACAGAACGAGGAGATAAGGAATACAATACATCAAGACCGAAAACAAGATTACCGGGATAGGGTGATAGATATAAGGTAACAGCCTACTTTCTTGGAATGCTTGCTGCTATGTGGCTTTAGGCAAGCCCATCAAAAGAAGCCTGTTTAAAGTAAAGTCCTTAGATACGTAATGGGGTGTCATAATAAGGAGGAACTAGGTATGGGGTCTACTAGTCATAGGTTGATATGCTGTTAGTATGGAAGCCACTATGAGTATATATCCAGGTATGCTTCTAGATAAGGAACTGAACCTCACGCCATAAACGGAATCCCTATCAGGCATAATCTACTGGGTCGGAAAGCCATCACTTGTCTCTGAAGGTATGCTACTACCACTTCTACCGCTTCTGGATCAACAACTGACTCAACCGTATCTACGTACCAGTCCTTTCTTTATTTAAAAAAGGTTATGCCGGTACTGATGCTACCACTGGTGCTTTGCCTCCCCTACTGAAGCCACTACTCGTGCGAGTTAATCCATAATGAAAGCACGAGTGCTAAAGAATTTGCCGCTAGCTCTATAAATGATGCTATAGGTTACAGATCTAGTACGATATGCCGCTACCCCTATAACGTAAGGGCTTTGAAGCCCCTTTTCTCCTGTCTAAGCTCAGGTGCACTTAAAGGACTGTTGCTTCCTCTTATGCTTCCGCTGACGACGGCGGATCTTGACTCAACTACACGGGGGCCTTGGCTTTCTCTTTCACAGGTCCGGTCAAGGAACCTCCTTCCGTTAGTTAAGGAGTGCTCCTTTATTCGTTATCTTTGATTTCGAGTGTGTAAGAAGCTCTTTCCTAGGACATCGCTGCAATCATTTCATAGATGTATCTATTTCTTTGAGTGTAGTATGTCTGGCAGGAGCCCTGAATGTCTCTCTTGTAGCTGGTGTATTCCGTTGTACTGGTAGTCTTTCTTTCTGCTTTATGACCTATTAGGAGGATGCTTTAAGCAATCTCTTCTCAAAGGGATTAGGTAAAATAGGCGGAGACATTCGGTCAGTACTTAGCTCTTTCATCTTTCCTTTTATAGTCGAGCTTCGAAAGCTGTCATGTAAGAAACCAAAGAGGATTGCTAGCTAGAAAGCTCCTAGCTAGAGAGCTCCTAGCGGTCAGAATTCAATCTTTGGAAAGTCGTTGCCTCTTAGTAGCTAAGGTGAAGCCTGGGACTTTGAAAGCACTTTCTTCATCTGCTCCATCTATTTACTTAGCTGACAATCGTATAGTATAGAGTGTGATACCGGAAGCAGACTCCCATCTATAGTAAAAGAGAAGAAAGTCAGGCGGACACTGGCAGCTGCAAGTCAGTCGGTTGGCTTCCGGTACTAGAGCAGTCGCTCTTTCTTTCGCCAGCGAGCGGAGAAGACCATAGGCCATAAACGAACTGGAGAGGCTGAAAGATGGCGGGGGGATTGGTGGTTGGTCGAGGCGCCTGGGTAAGCGACACAATCTTACCTAGTGAAGGGGAAGTACGGAGGGACAGGGGCTATGAAAGCATTCTTGGGGAACTAAGTGACTCTTTGCCCTATGGTAGTAGGTACTCTTCACGGGGTGTAGTCTGCGGGCGTAAGCGGTAACTAGACCTCACAGGAACGAGTGGAATACTTGGTTAGAGAGGTTGAGCGGAGCTGAAGACGCTAACAGGGCATAAGACTTTCTGCAATAGGCTTAGAGGGTGGACGGAGTGAGGGCAAGGTAGGACTGCCCTTTTTCGGTGGGAAAAAAGATAAGATAGGATCTTGAAATTTAAATTAAACTCTTTTCCTTATATAAGTCAATGCTAAATCTATCTTACCTATGCTACGTCAGAAAGAGACCTTTGGAACTACGCTCAATCACTCAGTCGAAGCAGTAGCTAGTAGGGAGGGTGCCTTTGGAACGTAGCAGAGAAAGGGCTTGGATAACTCTTTAGATAGTCCGAGAGGCGGGGTTGGAGATAGGGTTTCTCACTTTGATTACTTACTGGGCAAACTGACTTCTGGGGCTAGGCAGAGATAGGATCGATCAGTACACTAAGAGCTCGTGTCGAAATCGTCCGAGGATGGACGTAGTTAGTGAGGGCTTGGAACTAGCTCCATTTGACAGCAGGAGAGATGCCACAAGACAAGCTTCTGTACCAATGGTCTTCTCTGCTCTCCGAGGCATTTCCTTAGTGCTTCAGTTGGTCTTTCTGTCTTTTTGCTCTTCGTATGGTGTGTGATCCAAAAGTTCCCGAGTAAGTTTTTCTCTGTCTCCTTCGTACCGTCCCTTTTACTTTTCAGTTGAAAATCCTTCGGACCCATCTCCTTATTAGTTCTTTTTCGAGCTTCTTAGTTCCGCTCGTTCCTGTTCTGTTAAGGAAAGCATCGCGTAGTCCCAAAACTCTTCGAGTAAGCAAAGCTCCTCTTTAGTTGGTCGAGTCGAGTGGCTTAAGGTCTCTGAACTCCGTCCACCCTCTACCTTATTTTCTGTCGGAAATCCTTTCTAATAAGAGAGGGAACGGGGGCGCCTAGTTTTGAATGCTACTGGGGCTGGGGATGTAGGACCCCAATTGGAGAGGAAAGTAAGGATGCGAACAAAGACAAATTCTTTTCTTCACTTTTTGTCGTGACCAAAGCATTTCGTTTTCTCTGCGAAGAATAGAAAAGCCTAATCAAGGTGTCAAGTAGCCAAGCAGGGGATGAGTGCCGGTTAACTGATTTAGGAGCCAAAGTCAGCAGCCTGTTCTTCTTCTCCTCGTTTTCATTGGGTCACAAAGGTAAGCCATAAAAAAAGGGGCTAAGCGGGTATTCACTCCTCCCTTGCCGCTACTACCAGCTCGAGGCCTATTGTCCACGAAGGCTGATCTCTTAATTGGCTTTGGAAAGGCATACAAAGACGTGAAAGACAAAAGCGATAGAAATTGCATAGGAGATGAAAAGCTAAAAACTCCACTAAAGACTATCTTGGTCCCTTTCGTCCAGCGGTAAGGACACCGGCTTTTCATGTCGAAGACACGGGTTCGATTCCCGTAAGGGATAGGTCACTATGGACGAGTTCGGATTTGCTAAGAGAATCCCCTGTACTAGTCCCCCAATATTCATATTGCTGCTTTTTACGTTTACAAAGACGAGGCAAGAGATGAGAGGATGAAGATAGCTGCTTTCATAGACGCAGGGGAAAAGGTGCTTCCTCCATATAGGACCGGGAATTCCGAAACGAAAGAGAAAGTGGCACATCTATCTTAGCCAACCAAGGAAGACATCTCGCATATCGCACATGAAAGGGAAGCGCATCTCGTCGGCAACTCTCAAAGGTAACTCTGGCTCTAGAAGCCAACCCATTTGAATGCTTTACTTTGACTCTGTTACTCTTTGATTTGGGGCAACCACTGTTTAGCTTAGTTTGCTTTGATCCTCTACCTACTCTAACAGGGCATTTCGTTAGGTTGGTATGTTATTTAAGTAAGAACTGGGTATTTCGGTTATTTCTTTATAGAGAAAGGACAAAGACCGTTGATCTCATTAAACTTTCCCTTCTGTCTGTGGTGAGGGTGACCTTGTTCCAAAATGGTTTGGTGTGCCCTTTCCTATGGTGTCTCTTCTGTGCTAGCTAGTATAAGTCTTGGTGCTTTTGTTTTAGTAAGGCCAGTAGGAGAGAATTCAATGGATTTAGGAGTTTACCCCCGAAACTAGCTGCCAGAAAAGTGAAGCTGGGAACAAGAATTCCTCAAGTTGAATGTGAATAGGAATCGTCTCGAAAAAGAGTAAGCTGTGACGGGGGAATCCCATGTTGAGGAATAAGATAAGATAATAGGGTATAGGTCAATGGAGAGGAATAAGCGATGCTAGTCTTGTCGGCCTATCCCCTGCTATAGAAGACGGTGGTATAGAAATCTCATAAGAAGGGATGGGCGGAATCGAAAACTTCCTACGGTAATAAAATAAAAGAGAGAGGCTTTCGAAGAGTAGCCTTTTTTTTTGCTTGACTTTGACTCTATCTCGCTATTCAATACAATAGGAAGGTGACAGTTCTAGATCCGCCTTTGTTGAAGAAGGGCGAAACAACAGAGTAGCGGTCGGTGTGAACTCGTCTCTCTGGGGGTTTCCCTTGGTTTCGGTGAAAGTTCAATACCATCTCCTCATGTTCACAAAGACAGTTGCAAGAATCGGAGGATGCGCAAGAATGAATATATGCGGCCAATCCCTTCTTACTGCTACTAGCACTAAGATAAGACGAATTCCGTCTAGTAAGCCTAGAGGTCTTACAGATGCTGTTGAGAATCGTCATTAGGAAAGAAAGGCTGCCCTTCGTGCTCCACAGTCGCGTCGCATATAACATAGGTGAATGGTATCTTTATTCTGCTTAATCAGTGCAATCCGGTTCAGTTCAGGAAAGCACTTTCTTTTCACGGAAGTCGTACAACCGAATCGGTGGTACGGAGTCGTACGTTTCGAATGATCTGTGAAAGTGAGTGGGCACATGAACGTCATTTAACGCTACAACCAAGAGAGTTTAATTCTTTCTATCATACTACTTACTACGTGCTTTGAATCATCTGAAAGAAAGTGAGTGGACCACTGGTGTGGGGCATGAACGGTATTTCAACAAAAAGACGGTACAACCAAGAGAGTGGAATGGGTCATAGTACTTGCCGAGCAGATGAAAAATCCTATCTATTGATTAAGGAAGGCAGGTTCACATCGCGCGCAGACGTGACTAAGCGGCAGCTGGTCTAGGTGTTCGAAGCATGATTCATCAACAGGTAAAGGGAGTAGTTCATCGGAAACCATTCCCCTCTAAAGTCAAGGAAAGCGAAGCCCAAGGCTTTTAGGCTGCTTTCGAAACATTCTTCATCGACAGGGAGCAAGCTCAGTCATTACAACTTGGGCAAAGCCGATTGCTTTCTTCCGAGAATCTATGGCAACGTGAGAAGCTAAGTTTCTAATTTGATCACAAAAAATAGGTAGCTCAAAGCGCCAACCCTTCCTCTTAGACACTACTACTGATCAGCATGACTTTCTTTCTTGAGTAAGGTAAGGGGTACGGAAACGTCCTCTTATCACAGCTTGAACGGGATTCATTTAAGGGAAGAAGACGAAGTCGATTCAATCCAACTCCAACCGACCGACTGGAGAGATATTTAGTCATGAAAGGCAGAAATAAGAAAGAGATTCTTCGAGCAGTGGGACTTCGTTAGCCCTGGTGGCCTTTTCGATAAATGAATGGTAGCTGTCTTCCCCGTTTAGCCGCAGAACTAGAAAGTAAGAACTGCCCTAGGCCTTCTCAGTCGGCGCTTCCTTATCATGAATAGGAAGAGGTTTGAAGAAAGCCAATGGGACACCTCAAGACTAGGACTTTCAAAAGGACTTCTCTTCGGTCAGGCGAGTAGAGGATACGCTTTGTCGCCTTCTGAGCTCTACGAAAGAACTCTCGCTTTCTAAACCCATAGGCCTAAGCCGAAAAGGTGGACGGGTAGAGGAGCGAAAGTAAGCCTACAACTAGGCAGCCGATTGCTAGGACCGACAGTAGCAGTAAGACTTCCAACCATTAGCAAGGCAAGTTAACTTGAAGCAAGAACTCTTAGGCAAGGAGGGGCGTAGCCTCTTTCGAGATTCGAAGAATGGCGTATAAAAAGAGTAGTCAGAGGCAATTCGCTAATATGGAGCTGTTTATATCGGCTGAAGGAAGAGTCAATAGGTGCACCAATCAGCCATGGGATAGGACAACTCCGGATCTTCTGATCTTGTGGCAACCGGTCGATGGTCAACAAAGGATCCTGTCTCAAAGGACATTTTCGTGGACTGTATCGCCATCTTAGGACCCTTGAGGGAACCATTGCTGGGTCTGGAAACGTGCTAAATAACGCATTTTTTGAACCGGAAAGTCTGTATCGACTAAGAACCTAACCTACAAAGGGGTTGACCTCGGAACCCCAAAACCAGGGACTCATCTCGGATTCATCCAGTTTGGATAGTTAGAAGACTGGGCTGTAGAGGAAAAGAATCTCTATGACCTTCTGACTTTCTCGTGAACAGCCTTTAGTGGTTAGAGAAGGGGCAGCTTTGTAACCTGATCTTGGGATAATAGGTGCATGGGGAAGGTCACCTACAACTTTGAAATCGTAATGCAAGAAGGAAGTCTTTCTTTTTTGCCTTCTATCGCGGTGGGATATTTTGATCTTGAACTCAATCGTACTGTCTATGATGTCGTACTGTCGGAGTTCATTCGGAGATGTCTTTGCTTTCGTTTCTGAATTCGTAGATTGCCCTTCTTTCTTCTCTTCATTATTCCATTCCTTAGCTGCCGTTCATAAGAATGCTTTTTTCGTACAAAATTGATTCAACCCTCCTCAACGTGGTAAGAACGTTAAGCCGTCAATGCCAGCACAAAAGACAAATATTCCGAATATCGTCGGTGACGTTAGCAGCCATATCTTCAGATAAGAAATAGTCATTGCGTGAAGTCTATGCATTAAGAACGAAATACTTAGGTCTTAGGTGTGTTGTACCTGATCGATTAATCCAGCGAGATGTTCTATCCCAGGATACATTTCCAGACATTTCCTGAGGGCTTTTCTCGGATCAGTCTTGAATGCTTTCCTTTTCAACCGGAAAATAGCTGATCAATGAACATCGTCTTCGCCGGCACCTATCACGGTTTTAGAGTATGAAGGGCTTTATGCCGTGCCTTTCCTTTAACCGAAAAACCGGAAAAGAAAGAGGGTTCGCTCTTGGCCTATTAGTTGGCTTAGCCGATATGAGCTTATATAGTCTCGGTCCTATGAATCTGACCGTACTTCCCGAGCCCGAGGGTCGAGCTGCGTTAAGCTCTTCTTATCAGATTCTGTTAACGCCGTCAACGCGAACTGCTGATGCGGCTGCTGACGGTTCTCTCATTTTCCTTTCTTCTAGCGGGATGGCACTGTCTCGCGAAGCTGGAAATAGAGTGGCTAGGTCTTGTGTTCCCGGGCTAGGATTTCGATAACTATTCTGCACCTCCTCCCGTAAGTTCTACCTCCGGAAAGACTTAATCCATTCACTTTTGGCCTTAAGGGAATAGAGGAAATGAAATTACTAACGAGACCAAGTTTTTCGGGGAAGTGACTTTTCGCTTGGACCCGGCCTTTAAAGAATGTCGCCGGATTGGAATGAATTCCACTCTACGAAGCAAGTAAGTATGAAACTAATCTAATACATTCTCGGTTGGAACCAGTTGTTTTGGTTCTTGAATTGGTCTCATCGTTAGCAAGCGGGCACCTACGAAGCTGATAAGCCGTTGAAAGCTTTGGCCGACCCGAGGTCACGCATCTTTCTGCCGAAAACAATTCGTTTTAACTGGGCCAAGTTAACCAGCCCCAGAGCCTATCCATCCCCCTAGCATCAAAGGAGGACATCCTACCGGGCCCATCACCAAGGAAGCTGAAATCCAAGGCATTGGTTTGAGACTACCAATCTAGTGATCCTGATCTTGCTCTTTCTTTCCAGCTCTCAGTTTCTTTTCTTCTGCTTCCGCCTCTGGGCACCAAGCACGATCTATTTATTTATGCATTAGCTCTTTCGGAGCAAAGGAAGAATCCTATCTAACCTAAGATGGTGAGTTAGTCCACCTTCTCCTCACACCACGCTACTAGAGACTAGTCGAGGGGCATGATGAATATAGCTTCTATTACAACCTTTATTTCGCCGCTGGTCTCTTCCATATTCCGTAGTGGTAAAGAAGAGTTAAGGCCTTCCTTCCGTATTAGTGTGTTCCATTTCCAGCGGGCAGGAGAAAAAGCATCAAAGCTCGCTTCTTCAGCACAAAAGAACCCTTTTTATCACCGTATGTTATACCTACCGGGTAATACAGGATCTTATCTTCTTTGGTGCACGGCTCGTCTAGCCGGTCTATTCCAATAGCAGCTATTCAGCCCTCGTTTCATGATCTACCCGCTGTTACGGCCCTCTTTTCTCGCTGCTTCCAGAAGCTATTCTAGCCCCAAGAATTGGATTTCATTGAAGTTCTTTTAAGCACTCACTACTTCTTTCGCCATTAGGTATCGGAGAGGAAAAGGCTATTTTCCTAAACAACGACAGGCTACGGGCATTGATTCTTTCCTATTTTCTACGTTTCCCAAGTGGCACGCTGTTCATATGTTGCATATTTCTGTAGGTTTGCCCCTTTGCCTGCTTCCAAACCAAAGCGTTGGCATTCCAATTCAAGGCCTTTAGTTAGTCTGGTGAGGAGTTCCAGTCCGGATCTATTATATCTGAAGGTGACAGTTCTCGATCCGGGCGAAACGAAACAACAGAGTAGCGGTCGGCTCGTGGGCTTTCCCTTGGTTTCGGTGATAGTTCCATGTTAATCAATCAATAAAGCAGAGGAACTACACGAAGGAGGTGAGAAAGTCGTTTCTATCTCTCCGGCATCAAAGGCTATGAAGAAGGAACCGTTGTCAACTTATGGGGTCTCATAGCGCACAAGGCTTTTATGCGTCGGAATTGGGGGCGAAGAGAGGAATAATACCCAAGAAAGGCTGCCCTGTTAACGATGTAACCAAGTCTGAATGGTGAACAACGACAAGCTCGCCTTTGGCGCGGATAGGAGGACTCCTTCACTTCTTTCCAGTCTTTGAAAGAGATTAAGCGCAACGGGCGCATAGCCACAAGAATTGACGACTAAGAATACAGGAAGAGAGCTAACAACTTCGGAGCTAACTCCTTCGAATGTCAAACCAGCCTAATAGGGAAAGGTTTAGATTCCGTAAATGAATAAGATAGTTAACGACCTTTAGAATGAGGTTATACCAAGAGATGTCTTACGCGGGTGTCATTGTTAACTTCTGTTGTAAGACCAATGATGATGCATAAAACCATTGTAACAAGCCTTCGTGGATGAATATCAAGGTTATGTTTGGCGTATCGATCCGAAGGGTCAATACCCTAAAATCTCTGTGGGAACTGAACATAACAAAGCCGGTCACCTCCACGATCCATCATGAAGCACATACCCTCCCTCATTGCCTGAGAGTTGTAGATATAATGATCACAGTCAAGGTTGAGAATGAATGGTCCGTTGGACATTATAGCAGAGGCTCGAACAAGAGCATTCATGGCCCCTGCCTTCTTGTTGTGATCATAGCCTGGCCGAGACACATAAACGGAAGGCGGATATCAATATCAGTGAGGTCGATGAGTCTAGCTTCTACTATAGTTCCATCAACTCCATGCAATGGTTCGTCACTAGGGGGTTTTAACATCACCTAACAATGTTATGTAAACAAATAATCAGCCTCACCTCTTCCTGGTTTTTTCTTAATATATTAGTGAGATTGTTTCCGCCAATTGAAACAAATAATATAGTTTAATGGACTAGATGAGTACCTGTATAATACCGGCATGGTCACTCCTAGAATGCTCAGCGGAAGAGGTCAACCAAGTCCCTGGCCAGTGGCTTCCATCAGCCATCCAAGTTGCTTTAGGAATCTTCACACTCTCCACAGGTTCATCCTCTCTGTTCTGTCTCTGAAGCTTCATGGCCTTGATCTCCTCCCTGGCATGATAAGCATCTGATCGGCGACGACTCAGGCAGTCCATTAATCCGTACCTTAAACTCATCATATTCACCTTTCACCCTTCTACGATCTTTAACAAAGTCAGATTTCACTTTGTTCTTGTATGGATCCCTCTTCAAGCTGAAGTATGATTCAGGATTCCTGGGCTCAATAGCATGTTTACGGCAGAAGGGAAGCCATATATTAGCAAAACTCGCTGCTTCAGCCATGGCCTCAAAGGTAAATAGACTACTCCATCGTCAGAAACATAGCAAGCAAGCTTTTCAACAGGGTAATCAGTAGCTAGAATAGATAAGATAGTCTTGGCTGTGACAAGTGGTGGTTCTTTATCCGGATCTGCAGTGGACACAAAGATATCTATGCCTGGAAGATCCGATTTCCCAGTGGGGTTGGTAATAGTAGGTCTTTCTTCTTTCTCCTTCAAGACATTAAGATCAGTAGAACGATTGATTGGGCACAACTTGGGCAGTTGATCGAGCAGCCATGAAAAAGCTCAATTTGTAAGGTGTTTAATTGACAACTTCGAGGTCACGGGTTCAAACCTCACGACATATGTAGGGTGTGAGTTACAAACCAGATCTCACAAACAATTGACATTCCCCAAAGCCACATTGCATCAGTATTTGGGTGGCTGATCCTCCATGCGCCCAAGGACATACGGACAAATATGAGAAGCCTGTGAACGCAAACAGAGTGCAAAGTTTATTATGAGAATGAAAAAGAATAAAGTCAATCAATGCCACCAGGCAGATGAAGTAAAACAGAATGTGAAAGAATACATGAGGAAGTCTATGTAAACTTAGCAAAACTACCTGAAAGAGTTTGAAAGGTTTATTCAAAATGACACTATGGCTGGCAAATCGTTCAAGGGCACCCGATCAAATCTATCATCCAGCTCTGACATTCCCGATGCACTCGGCAAGCCTCCAATTCCCACAGTCACATTCGGCCGCCTCCTCCGGTCGCTACATCAGCTACTCCAGAGATGATCTCGATAGCGAAATTGGGAGTGGTGACTTTATGAACTACACGGCCTCCGACACCAGCCAATGGATCCATCCATTTCGCAGAAGGTTGAAGAGCAGTATGTGTCCAATTCGCTCTTCACTGGGGGATTCAACAGTCTTACCCGAGCTCATCTTATGGACAAGGTGATTGAATCCGAAGCCAACCATCCTCAGATGGCGTCAAAGGGTCATCATGTGCCATTCCTGGGTGTGATGCAAAGGTGATGAGCGATCAACGCGGGGAGGACATTCTACCTTGTGGGTGTGATAAGGAGTAGGTGAGGACTCACTGACCTGAGCGATTTCGATTCAATCTTTGTCGAGATTGTTATACTGATGCTGTCAAAACAGGGGGTGGTAGCATGTCCTTTAGCAACGCTAGCCACCTTCCTTATCCAACAAGCAGGAACCATACAAGTCCAACAAGCAGGAACCATACAAGAAGACTGATTTGGATGAAATGGCTATGGAGAGTGCATTGCCTCCGCTTCCCCTGCCTCTGCCTAATGGGATGTCTAAAATGGAGAGGAGGTTGTCACTCATGAAGTCAACAAAGTAGGTCCTGATGAGGAGTCAAACTGGCGATTTGGATCACGGCTCTTTGAAACCAAGGGAACTTATGGCTATGGGAATGCTATATGGTCCAAGGTTTCGGTTTAGGAAATGGAAAAGACTACGATGTCGTTGAACCAACTGAGCTGATGAACAAACCATGGAGGCCTCTCACCCGGAAACTAAAGATACCTGCAGCTATTCTGAGTACCTATAGGTACATCTCTTGCAGTATTTTGTCCCCGCACCTTAACATGGATTATGGAAATCTCATAACAAGTGAGTCTCCCTATAGCTAGGTATAGCGATATGCTAGTTTCCTATATACACTTACACTTAAAATGATTGAAAGACCACCATCCATTATGTTTTTGTCATTGAGATGCATCTCACAATTAGGGGTAAGAAGATCCATTGACGCATTTGAACAGTCACAGACCATTGGAATATGATGCTAACTGAACAATTATCACCTACGTGTCATCACACTACAATTTGACACAATATGGGACATCTTGATTGTTAACATGCTAATAGATGGCTAGTTATCTATTATGGACGTTGCATCAATCTTTGTGATGCCAATAGTAGTAATCGAAAGTTTATCGAGCCGCGGCGCTCTATTATCGATATCGTCACTCGTTAATGAATAATCGCAGTGACAATTCATTCAGATGCTTACAGATAGTGAATGGCTTCCGGGTCCAGGCATGAACGTAGTCTGAAAGGGGCTAACAATCGATAGGTATTGCGAGATCTTAATAATATGTTTTCCTGCTTCTAAAAGTCGGTCAGAGGGAAGCAAGAGTGCCCATATTCAAGGGGTAAATCGTTAGTTCCAAGCAGGGAATTGGCTGTTCCACACCGCATAGCTGTCAGCTAAAGTGGGAATCAAAAGTTGACTAGTTTAGGAGCCATATTCTCGAGACTTCCCTTCCCGCTTCGCTAAGGAAGCTTTTCCTTCTTCAAGTATTCCCCGAAAGCATGGTACGGATTGTTTGGTACTCTTTCCCCGATCGAACAAGCAAGGGGTGAGCAGCGACTAGCTATGGACTTTTCTCGCTTCCTGTCTCCCCGGTTGTCATGTCACATCGCCGATGACCTATAGCCTTTTCGCGCAGCCCTTTTCTTGCTTGGAAGCAACCTTTACCCCTATATTAGTAAAGCATCAATTAAAGGCTTTCTTGAACATCAAACTAAGAGAAAGAAAAGAAGCTCTTGTCTCCTGAACTCAATCCAGGGGAAGAAAGTGAATCCATACCCGTCTCTGTCTCTAGACTGAGGCTTGAGAGCTCCTTTCATCTGGACAGACATGTGCGAGTATAGGACTTCACTAGATCCAGGGAATTCACTACGCCCAACCTGATTCTATTATTCTTAGCCTTCTCCTAGACATGCCTAGACTCTTTTCAATCCTAGGCCACGCTTTCGCAACAGAAGAAGATCTCACTAACTCTCGACTGAGGTCGGTAACTAACATCAGGAAAGATACGTGCGAGGATTAGTTTTTGTGTGACAAAAGCTAAATAAACATAGCAGTCGTCATCCTGAAATCGACTCATGCTTACTGTGCCCACTACCTTTCCAATAACCCATACGCTTCGCTTTCTCCTGCACCCACGAGGGAGGGATGGATTGATTGATCATAAAACAGATTGGTGAGCTGCTGCTTGATGAACCGCTGCTGCCGCCCTTCAATCGCCGAGAGTTTCGCTAAGAACGTTCAAAACTCACTCTAAAGGGAAGAGTTAGCCGAACTTCCAGTAAGCCATGAAGAGAATTCCTCTTGTCTGTTTTAAGTCGAACCTTACAAAAAGAATATTTGACAGACATAAATGTCATCCAAAAATGCCGGGAAAGCTTGCGCAAAGCGGATTCCAACAACTCGCCTAAATTCTGCTTACCCAAAACCTATTCGAACAGGAGACTAGCCCGGCGCATGCCCACCAGGCTGGTTTTTAAGCTCAGTCGGGGACACCTAATGAAGGTAGCTACGGGCAATAACAATGCACCAACCTTACCATATGGTAAAATCAACCACTAGGAGAATCTAGAGCTAACTGGAGTTCTGTTCCATCCTTTGATAGAGTCACGCACCTATTTGAGTGAAATCGTTTGGGTGAAGCTTGTGAACTGAACACCTATTAAAATTCAGCTTGTCGAAACAGAGAATTGAATGAAGCTTGGAATGAATTAATTAATAAATGAAATTAAGACAATACGACAGAGCAAAATATAGCATTTAATCTTTCTTGCCAAGCGGCTTCATTCGGGTCCTCCAGTAAGGGGGGTAAAGTAGCGTCTACTAGCACAGGAAGTCGCATCCAACCGCAGGTTGCAGCGCACTTAGTCGTCCCGTAAGAAGCTGCTGCTTGGCTAACCCGCTCGCTGCTGCAGTGCTCAGTGTCGGTCATGTATCCTGCGTGGGCTCAGAGTTCCCCCTCCTTTTTTGGGGGAGGTGCCCTCTGATCCCGCTCGGGGTTTATTCCCTTCGCTCGTAGCCCACTTGAACAATCAGCAGGCAGATTTATCGTAGAATGAAGATCCAGCTTGACTCTAAGGACGAGGCAACTCAAAATGGGTGTTAGCGACTCCGATTTTGATGATCGTATACGATTGACCAGGCCTTCGCCGCAGGCGGGTGCAAACCGTCGGGTATCATGTACGGCTGCCCGCGAGAGCCTTGACAAAATCAAAGTATGTTTGATAAGGCGTTGGTTCGGTCGGTCGAGGTCGCTCTTCGCGAAAAAGAACGTACGGTACGGACATTTAGCGTAGATAAGGAGCGCGGCGATCGGCAGTGAGGTGAGGCGAACGACGAAGAGCTAGTGAGTGGGTAAGACAAGGTGTAGCGCAGTCTGGTCAGCGCATCTGTTTAGGTTCGAATCCTTTCACCTTGGTGTAGCGAATTAATTTTAGTATTTTGCAAAGTTCCCTATGAAAAAAAACCTTTTTCTATTTTTTTTTCGGTTTGATGAGTACATGCTTATCCATATTTCTACGTAGAAATTTAAAGAATATTGTTTTCACTACCTTTGATTGGGTGCTTCTTAGCATTTTGATGTTCTCTTTGATCTTTATCTATCGATGGCTTTCTTGGAGAAAGATAAAGATGCCTTTTCCACTCATGCTACTAAAAATTGATTTTTTTTCAATCTATCTGTAGTCAAGATCATATAATCAATACTTGGGCTGATATTATTATCCGCAATCTACCTTAATATTACCTTTCTATGAAAGCTCTTCCCGAAGAAAGAGCTGCGGGATCTCTTGCTGCAACTAATTCATCTAGGGGCTCTCTCAGCTAGTGTTATTATCCCTCGGCTTCTTACCCTTCTTTTTCTTAGCAATGAACCATAATCTTCACGAATATCACTACCCATTGTCATAATTGTCTTACCATATATCAAAGGTATAAAGAGTCGTTTTATGAGCTTTCTTGTTAACCGAGATTGTATGATACCATACTTATTAGTTTAGTAGAAAATTGTGAATACAAGAACTCTAGAAGTTCGTCTTTCAAACACATATACAAATCTTGGATTTTCATCCAAGTGCCAGCTTCTACCGGAGACGGAATAAGATTAGTTTGCATAGCCAGTTAAGTATTAAGCAAAAGAGAACTCATGATTTGATAAGCACTCGCGGATGCATCTAGAGTCACTGGAACTTTATTCAAACCACGAATTCTTTCTCTCTTAGTTACTCTATCATATAAGATATACTTAGCTGGGAACTAAAATGGATCACTAGCTTCCACAGCAAAGTGAATTAATCTCTCATCCGATCTCCCCGCTTCGTGAAAATGATCCAAATACCATTTATAAGAATCATTCAACCTTGGACAATTAACATTCGATCTTATCCAAGGCCTGAGAGTTTCCTTTCCTCTGTGAGATTGGCATTCAATCGGTATTCATATTTGTTGAGTTAGTCAGAGAGGTTATAAACACCACGGGTGTCGAGTAAGTAAACTACCATTGTTAACTTCGGTTGTAAGACCAATTCAGATGCAGAAAACCGCTTCGCAACCTTGTGTGCTATGACACCTATAGAGTGATTAACGTACCTCTCCGTCGAGCTATTCCATCCCTCTCCCATCTGTCTCTATCTTTCAGTGAGGTCATTCGAAGAGCGAAGCTAGCAGCACATAGAAAAGTAGCACAACTGGATCGGTTTTAGAGCACCTAAAGAATAGAAAGTGACTCCTTCCCCTTTCACAAGTAAATCGATTTGCGCTTAGTTGCTTTTTTTATTGGAATTTCGGTCGGTGAATTTGCACAGTAAACCCTTCTCGTCGGCATCGAACAAGAAACAACAGGTTGCCTCTCGTCATTCCTCGCGCTCGTGCAGTGACATGTTCTGCAAGAGGCATCAAGTGACGGATCGATCTACTTCGTCAAAGTCTTATATGAATAAACGTGCATTCGTCTTCCTCATGGATGTTAGTGATAATCATTCTTTTACCGTTTAGCAGAACAACACTTGAGTCTCACTAAAGTCCTTGAAGACCCCGTTCATGCATTTAGCCCCGAATGCATTCACTCACTGTAAGCAGTTCAAGTGACGTAGTAATAGCGTAACAAGGAATCATTCTAAACAGCTTTGAGCCGCCGCTTAGCTACCGATGCCTCACAACATCTTGAAAACACTAATTTAATCTCCGAAGGTGTCAATAGATTCTAAATAAGCGCATTTAAGGTACCTTGATAGGTAAACTCCCATGAGGCAATCAAAGATTAGGTTTAAAGCATCCGAATTTGTCTCTGTAAGCATGTTGTTCAATTGGGAGATCATTCTCTCACTTACAGCTGGTTGTTCAGTGAGAGGTTAAGTAATATCGATTCATTAGAAAGCAAAACAACAGCTTAGCAACACTTGTTGAATCCCATGAACCTAGTTATATCATTTAACACTAAGAATTGACATAGTGTAGTAATAAGATTAGAGTGTAGTAATAAGATAATAAGATTAGAAAGAAACTCGGTCATTTCTAGGGCATTATAATAATTATTAAAATAATCATCGCGGTATTATTATGGGAAGATACACAAGATAGTGTAGGATTTTTTGATCTAATTCTAATAAAGGTGTCAAGTACAAATCTGAATATTCAACTAATAAATCATTACCGGTTAAATAGGAAGCTGATAGTAATATACAAACGGTTAGGCTGGCAATCACTAATCGACTTATAACGATTTTGGATGCTTCCATCATAATTTTATCCGACTCTGTCACATCGGGGGCTGTACTTTCGACTCTAATTATATAACCATAGATTTGATCAAACACATCACTTACACGTATAATGGATAAGTCAGACCATGCTAGTAGACATTCCTTAATGGAATGAAGTACATCAGGATGAAGTATTTCACTATGTGTCTTAAATACACCGATGTTCGTGATAAGGACAGGGATTAATGTATGCCATATTGAATATCCTTGGCGAACCACACCAGACATTAGACTTTTCTCAAAGTCGGCTTTAAACAGGATGTCATCCTTAACCATATCTAGGAAGTTAGAAAAAGGATCATACCTTTTTTGTAATAAATTGATCCTATCAGAGATTTTTACTGTTATATCATGTAGTCTCTCTGGATACTTAAATATAAGTAGTTTATCTATGACACCACGAAGATTATATTCACTAGTCCTAAATCTATCTACAACTTTTCTTGAATATATTGTTTGAGCTATTCTTTCTAAGCAGGGTAGTGGTCTCCTCACAACAAATAAATCCCTACTTATCGAGACCGCAGTGGAAGCAAGGTAACGAGCTGACGCAAAATAAGAAAGGGGTGGAATGTGTGTAAGTATGGGCGACTTACTGAAAAATTCTTCCAAAGCTCTTTCTTGTATCTTTTGCATTTGCAAAAGTGTCATTTCTCTCATTACAGGTGAGCCGGTTGGGAAGAAATTGCGTATACGAGCCGTATCCATTCGTGAATTGAAGATTATATTCGAAATAGAAAGCATCTGACTTTTAAAGAATGTTATAGGATAAAGACTATCTAAGAAATATGCCCTTTTTCTATTCTGCTTCATATCATCATTCCTATCTGAGATGCTTTGTCTGCAAGGGTTAAAACTAGAATGGCCAAACCTATGTATGTAGCAACACCTCTAATCCTGCGAGGTCTATCGACTGTAATATTTAGTGGGTCGAAAGGTGACTCTGTGGTATCTATATAAATGGGTAATACTCTGTTCAAGGTCCTTGGACAATGGCATGGTGCTGGAATACCATGTTCGCTACAAATATACCTATCGTATGTGTCCATAGCAATCCGAAGGAGTTCTTCGCAATCTACTGATGATAGAACTCGCGGCCATCCAACTACAGCACCAGGCATCAAAGATATATACGCTGTAAATCCAATTGAAAGGAGTACTAATAGGGTGGTTAATACCATATTGCGTCGGTTTGTATAGATAACCCTAAGATAAATTCTTAAACCCATAAACCGTTGTGCTAGAGCGCACCAATGGATCAGGATTAATGATGTAATATTCAGGAGCCCACTCCCTAGGAGGAAAGATTGTTCTATGATACTTAATGTAAGGGGCGAATACGTAGTTGATAGAGTATCTACTACCAGTTAATTCTTCAACAAGATGTTTACAACCACGAGTATGTTTATCCATCCAATTACTACTTAGCCTAGGAAGTGGTAGACTAGTTTGTTTAAACATAAAATATCTAGAACGAGCGGTGCATACTGGTAATACTGAAGATTGATTACTTGATAATCTGATGTCTCTACTTGTGTTTAATGCCATAATATTTATTTTACTGGATAACATTTTCTTTATTTAAACAAACTGTTCCGTCATCTGTAAGACTAATTTTGCATCCATCCTGAACGGTTATAGAACAGCCTCCTGGAGATATAGATGAAAACTGTAAAAATAAATTATTATTATTAATAACATCGAGAAGTTTGCATTCGAATAAATCGAATGCTGTTTGATTCATATTACATGGTGTAGGAAAAAAGATGAACATTTCTTCCAGATGCCGATAATAAGTTGCGTTAGGAAATACACGTTCTAACATTGTGGTTATAATCTTATCAAACTCAATTAAGTAAAAATCAGTTAAAATTTCATTCAGAATAGTTTCAACAGGTGATATATAATTAGACGTTATTATAATCTCATCCTTATCGTAAACATTTAGATTAAGATACCCTTTTACTAACTTATTAATATAAGGGTCGTCAATATAAGGTGATAACCTGTGGTAAAGAGTCTTTTTCAATACACCAAGAATGGGATTATTACGAGAAATGAAATAAACCCTCATTATATTTTGTTGTGATTCAATTTGTTGCATAAATGTATTATACGTCACGCGTAAACCAAATGAGGTGGGAATGTGAATATACAGCGACGTCAAATAAGTATGAAGTAAAAGACCTAGTCCATTCATCACGAGCATATCTCTTGGTTTAGCTATGAAAAATACAGCACTCATTGGATTATATGTTTCCTTATTGTAGTCATAACAACTAAACCTTTCCAGTTCACCATTCTGATTCACGATGTGGAGATAAAGCGGAGAGAAAATAAAAGAACCATTTTCGATTTCTTTTTTTATTGAACTAATCTCATCTACTGACACTTTCTTATATAGATCTCTAATATTATCTGCTGACGATCTCTTAATAAATAGATCTCCTAAATAGCATAACAAAAGATCAATACTTTTTAATAGAGAACCCCGATCCAGAACTATGGAATTGGGGTTTGTTTCATCAAGTAGAAAGTGCATATCTTCTCTATCGAGATATTTATTCGTATTACTACCGCTACCCGCAAATCCACGTAATGAACAACTAAAACAGGTAAATCCAGGTAATGAACAACTAAGACCGGTAAATCCAGGTAATGAACAGGTAAATCCAGGTAATGAACAACTAAGACCGGTAAATCCAGGTAATGAACAACTAAGACCAGCTAAAACCCGTACTGAACGACGAGCAAGATTAAAATGTGAGTTTAGTACGTATTTAGGAGACAACATAGGTTTAATTCTGTTTGTATACGAATACTAGGTGTATCGCTTAGACTGCATAACTCATAAGTGAGATGGATTGAGTGATACGAACACCCTCACCATCTCACCACCCTGGCGGCTATTACCGTGGTAGGGATTTCCCCTACCTTTAACTCCCCCATAGAAATAAGCGGTTAAAATCTGACCATTACACTACCTACAAATGAGGCGTGTAACTTACCTACTTGGGAGAGACAAGCCTCTAATCTGGATTTCACCAGGGTTAGTAGAGATAAATGAACCCATACCCAAGGGGGTCCGGGTTTTATCTCTATAGGCTCTCCAATAGAGTATACATATTTTTTCTTACTCTTATTCTTTCTTTTTAGAATAAAATATAGGAAGGAGATTTTACTTCTTAGAAGGAGATGACTAGATCTTTGTATTTACTGGTCTCGATAATTGAAGAGAGGAAAGAGACAGAGGAGTACGCGAAAGGACACTGTGAAGGAGATTGATCCTAGCTCCTTCTTTCATACCAGGAAAGAGAAGAGGGGATGCTTGCTATCATTCCAGTGCCAACTGTCCAATCAGTGAGTCAAGCCTGTCTGCCCTTTCAAAGTCAAGGCCATCTTGAGCCAAATTCAGACTCCGGAAGAATATTCACTTGGCATCTAACTTTAGCCCTCTTGAACCTCATTATATATTGTTCCGTAGTTTCTCTAACTTGCTGTCTAATTCGAGCCAAGTCTACCATGGACACACCAGGATCTGTCCTCGAGAAATGGGACTGGAACTGGTTCTGCATGTCCTCCCAAGTGAAAATCGAGTTGGGTAGAAGGTTGACATACCAAGTGAAAGCCTGGCCTGTCAATGAACTCGGGAAAAGCCTCAATTTCAGGTAATCATCATTTGTCCCTACACTGGAAAGTAAATCGAGCCATGTGCTCTAAGGCTGAGACACTTCCTTCTTCCGAGAACAAGGTAAATTCAGGTATTTTATACCCCCTAGGAAAAGGGTGGTCCCTATCTATGTAATCAGGATAGGGTTTCCTATATAATGGCATATTAATTCTCTGTAATCTAGGGCCATACATTTGTTCGATCAAGTAGTTGGTCAAGTCTTCCTTTCACTGGCACAGCAGGCTGTGGGATTTGGTAATTCTGGCCATTGACCCCCCTTGTACATTCAGTGGTGGTTTTTCCTGACTATTCTGGCCTGTCACTTGGCCATTCGAAGCATCTATTCCAGGATTTTGAGGGACTTGGGCATTCTGTCCAATCACTGGGTGACTCTGGGTATTCGAAGGTAGACTCAAGTTATTCGTTTGAGGAGAACCCCTATTCTGTACTTGTGTTGGATATCCTAATGGGACACCCTGCCCCCCTTGTTCAAACAAAGGGTTCTCCCTAAGGCTTGGGAATTCATTAGCTAGAGGTACCTAGGGTCCTGTGGGGGTGCCCTAGTGCTAAGGGTCATTCGATTCCTTTCTAAGTCAGATCTCTGGCCTGCATTCGAGGCCACTCTTTGGATCTCGCCAACCAAGGCTTGGTTAGTCTCATTGTGCTTAGCAACTATGGGCTCAAGGGTGACTATTACTTCTCTGGCCACTTGTTTGGCCATCGGTGCCACTGTAGCTGACAAGGACTGGTTTATATCTAAGAGAACTCTATCAGCCTCTCGATGTGTCCTTTCGCTAACATAGGTACCAACCTTGTTAACTGTACCAAAGTATGGTTTCACAGTCACGCCTCCTCCTATATTCGTTCAGTTTCTCGTTTATATCTATCGGTCATTTCTTGAATCTGTTTATCGAAGTACTCATTTACGGCCTGGTGATTTCTATCTAACATGGCCATAAATTCTGCTCGAGTGACCAGACCTACTTCATTATCTGCTGGTACTTCCTGATTCGAAGACAGACTCTGGGGATTTCCAGTGTCTTCGAGGGCCTAATCCCCTACTTGAGACGATGAAGGAAGCACTTCGGCATCGGCAGCGGTAGTTACAGGATCATCGGATAGCTATGAAAAGCATCTAGGAAGAAAGGACCGAGCTGATTCTATAGCTGCCTATTCTGTAACAGCTGATTCTATCACAACTTATTCTTTCTTCTTCACTTGCAAAGAACCTATTTGATTCAATTGCAGCTCCTTCTATGCTATCAATCCCATTTTGTTCACAGCGTCCTCTTCTGGGAAGGAATTGATGGAAGGAATCGGAAGTAAGGCTTGACTTTCCCCGTTCTTTGTCTTCTAGGCGTCGGAGGGGAATGAAATTCCTAATGGTTCTCCGCCTTTTAACCCTTGGCAGGGGAGAAGGACTAATCTCAGTCTATTCGGCCTTCTTGGGAATGGAATCCTGGGTACGTCCACATTTGGGCAACTTTCACTATGCGAGGGCTTTGGTCTGCTTCCTTCTTTTGAATCACAGGAAATGATTCAATCTCGAACTGGGCCTGACTATTCAGTTGAAGTGAGAGTTGGTTCAACTATCGAGGATAGGAATTGATTCAAGACTGCCTGCTAGTAAGTGAGGCAATCGATCAGAACGCTAACAGCGAGATGCAAACTAACCTTTGTCCCTCAATCAATGGGGCAAGTCGAGGCATGTCTTCTTTCAAGCAAGACGAGTTAGCTCCTTTCTCTGAAAGATGAGGTGGTTTGACCATACTGGAAAGGGTTGAACCTGCCTACTTACTAAGCCTTAGAAGCCCTTAAGGAGGCCTAAATCTGGAGTGTTCCCTAGCTTGATTCTTTCTTTGTTTGCTTCCGTCGCTCAGTGGCACTACCGCCCCTGACAAACTTTCTGTCTAACTGTCTAAAGCCTTCCCCTTGGGAACCTAGCTCGGTTGCTCAGTGCTTCCGGGCTTCAAACCAGGGGGCTTCCGCAGAACCGGGCTCCCGTCTATCACACACTAACTGTCTATCTCTCTTGCTCGGTGTGCTCCTTACTCGGTAAGCTCGGCAAGTAAGTAATTAGTCCTCTTCGTTTAGTTTCTAAGTAAGGAAAGCTATCTTCTCAAAGCAAAGTAAAATCTTCAAAAGAAAAGGATGGACAAAACCCTTTCTAAGGATGAGGACGGTAGTTCGGGAGTGAGCAAGACGGGACGAGTCAGGAAGCAGCGACTAGAAGCTCACTACCATCAGAGATTGATTGAATCCTCATCCAGAAAAAAGTAAGGAAACGAGCCACAAGCTCTCATTTAGCGTTGAGCAGCGGACAATGGTACCAGTTCTCCTCACTTCAAAAGAGCTAAACACGAGACTCAACCCTCATCCTTTGTCTGGACGATAGCCCCAGTCGCCGGTTGGGCTACGGATCACGGTGAATACGGGGCGCGGTCGCAACAGTCGCCTTCCATGCCCTTGCAAGCTACCTTCTTTCTATTCCTCTCCCGAGCTTGAGCTTTCGCAAATCTCTGTCTAGCCAACCACTAACGCTTTCCAATGATCCCTTCCCGGAGATTCAATTAAGCGAGATGAAGTCGGTAAGCATTCCCCGAGAATGCCTATTTTACCTATTTGACATTTCTATACATAGACTTAGAATCCCTTTTTCTCGATCTCGAACCGTATGAGGCGAAGAGTTCCTTTCTAAGGGGGAAGAAGACCGGGACCATATCTCATTTCCTAGTTGGATTTCTTCCTAAGATAGCGATTCAAGCCCCTTCTATGACTAGCCCTAATCAAGGGAACCAAACGGATTTCTCTTTATCAAGGTCTCCTTCGCCTCCCGTTATGCTGGGACCTAGCCCTGTACTTGCTCCTTCTCTTGAAAGAAAAGATCCTGAGACTTAAACTACTTCCTCAGATACTCTTTTATGCTCCTTCCTCTCCTTTCCAGTCGAGCTATTGAATTCCTCAGTAATCTAATCCATTCCCTCCTTCACTGCAGCTTCAGGTCGACAAAAGCAAAAGGAGGAAGGCAGTAACTCCAGGACTTCACTCGACAAAAGAAAAGTCTGAGATGGCTACGGCTTTCGGACTAGGCAAGGAGAAGAGAATGGAAGAGCTTGCTGACGAGGCAAGAGACTAGAGGAGAAAGCTTGGTTGCTTCCTCAAGCGGGGTCTTAATGGAAGAGCTTTACTTACTGACTAGGAAAGGATAATGGTCCCTTCGCCTCCTTTTGCTCCTGCATCTTCGTGGCTTACCGCTTCTTTTTCTAAGAAGAAAGGCTTTTAGCTTCTTAGATTAACAAACCATCTGTTCTCTCTCCTGCTCTCAAACCGAAGAAAGAAGGCAGACTGGTAAGAGGGACGACCTTATATAATTATTAGATCCGCTATATGGTTGATCTTCATATTGGTAGTTATCCTACTATCTATTGCTATGCATCAGTCAAATACCCGAGGCTTGCTCCCTTTTTTCCTACTTCTTATCGGATTGAAGACTTGCTTTCAAAGCAAAGGCCTAAAGGAGTCCTAAACCCGACCTGCTTATAAAGGGGCCTTCCCTCTCGTTTTCTGTCTTCGAGTTTTCTTCCTTCCGGATTCGGGCCTTGCTTTTCTTTGTTAGTGTAATAATTGGCTTTACCCTTCTTTCGAGTTTTAAGAAAGTTGCGCGAAGGACGTCTTCTTCTCTGCCCTCTCCTCTCCCCAGTGCGGAAGGAATGCAATCGCTTACGGTTAGATGAAGAAATGGGCAAGTTCTGAGCTTAACTTACTTAAGTGCGTCTAGGGTCAGGCGGTACTTAAGGGAATCTAACTCTTCAAGGACTCTTAACTCCCGTTCCCTCTTAAGACAGAAAGAAAGATCGGGCCGGGGACACCGGTATACTGTACTAATATGAGTCAGGAAAGGAAGCGAGCTCGACTATCGACTATTAAGGAAAGGAAAGCTGCTAGCTTAGCTCACGCGAAGCTGAGGGTCCTTAAGGAGCGCCCTAATCGAAATCGAATAAGGTAAGGAGAGAGGACAAGGGGGCTTACGTGAAGCGTGAGGAAGCTTGGCTCATTAAAGATTCGAAGGAGAGCACAGAAATAGAAGTGCTTTTATCGATCGGCTTGATTGAACGGCTGGCTTGATTGAGTACCGTAACTACAATACAATAGCTTTCTTGAGCTTGAGTAGACCGTTCGCTTTAGGGAAAAAGAGCTCCCGGGGATTGAATCGCTTTTATCCCCTAACATAGTAATGTGAGCTTGATCAAAATCCTTTCCTCCTTTATATTAGTAAGGCCTTTACTGGAATACTGTGCTTGCTGCTTATGGCTCACGATCCCTTACCTCAGCCCTTTCCAGTCTCCTTGCTCTCAATGCCCGAGATGCCCCCTATTTGAGTTTGAGTAAGGTGGTCTATCATAAAGCGATAGGGTAGGGCGCCTTATTGAAAACTAAAGTCAAGCAAAATAAAGGGTTAGATCCAGTACAGATGTTGAAGAAAGCCTTACTTTACTCCTTTCAAAAAAACTGGATGAGGGTTGGGTGGAACAGCCTTTATTCAAGCAGTTCCCTGCCAATCGAAGACCTTTTAGAATGGAAGCTGCCTGGTTCTCTCATGAAGACTTCGGCAATTTAGTCAGGCGGGTCTGGGAACAACAGGATCAATCTCTGCAGAGTACTCTGGCCTCCTTCAAGGAGTCTTGTCTGGGGAGAACTTACGAAGAAGAGACGGCTTCTCAAGCGAATTGAAGGCATTCAGAAGTACCTCAGGCTCGATCTTTTCCCCTTGTTCGGTAGTAGCCTCGATGCCGTAATTCCAAGGCACAGCATGATTTCCCGTGTAAGGTTCCAATTGAGGGAGGCTGATAGTGATGGGTCCCTTCGAGGGTGGATAGGTGATAACAATCGGTTTTGGGATGGGTCTGAGTGTTAGGGTTTGCGGAACCTTTGGTGCGGTCAATGATGCGCTTGGAATGGTGATGACAAGGGGCAGCGGTTGTGGTTGTGATGGAACTGGTACTAGGTAGGTGGATCGAGGGGCCGATCCTTGGTAGGAAACCACCGTAGGCCTATTTGGTGCATTCTGAACGATCTGGGAGATAACGTTGTGCAGATCAGGGCAATTCCTGTGTTGAGGCCGGATCGGAGGGCATATCATGTTAATCTCTGTGCAATCCTCGTCTTTCACCTTAGGCCAAACGAGCCTATCTTTGAGTGAGATGGGTGGTTGTATCTGGGACGTCTTTCTCTTCTTGCATAGACTACTACTCTCTGATTCATCCTGCAATGAAGGGCATGGATTCTTCAAAGCGTAATACGCATTCCTCCCTCGCCAATAGAAACTCAACAACTGATGGTCCAGAAGATCTTGGATCCGATGCCTATGATGGTAGCAATCATAGGTCCAATGACCTATACCTCCCATATGATATTCACATCTTGCATCTAGAAGGAATTCCGGAGCCTGAGGATTCACCGGTTTAGGAGGCATGGGAGTGACCAGTTTTTATGCAATCAATTCTGGAAGTAGACGAGATGGCAGAATTGGGAGGGGATCGAATTCCCTCTTCTTTTTGACCTGCTTGTCCATTTCTTCTTTGTGCTGCTGGACTTGAGGGAGGAGTTTGGTGGGCTCTATTCCCCTGGAGGATACCATAGCTGTCATTAGTTGCACCATCATCTTCATTTGTCCTTTGAGCTGCTCTAACTCCCTCATCATATGTGTCAACTCGGACCGGTCGGTTGATGTTGCTTCTTCGGAACCTGCTCTTCTTCCTCGGGGAGGAGTCGAGCTAGGGTAGCTGTAATCTACTTCCTCTTCATTTCTTTCTTCCTTGATTCTGATTCGCACCCTAGCTCCTGGGGAAGTAATGAGCTGATAAGGGTCAAATTTCCCTTGTTGATCCCTGTGCTTCTCAACGTAGGTGCGTGCATCCATCCCGTGAAAGTCCTGGTTAAAGTTCCCATAAAGTAGCTTGTCAGCCACATTAGGGTAAACTTCATTCATCCACTCATCAATTTCCTTCTTGACTATCTCCCTTTCAGCACGATCTTGCTCCTCCGGATTCTGGTATATCTGATCGAAGTCATTAGCTTCCAAGATCGGTAGAGTCTCTTGAGGAGGTATGAAGCAGCATCCTGTGTTTTCCACAGTTTCTTCCAGCGAACCCGTTATGGGTCCCGGGGTATATGTTGGTACAGGGGGATAGTCATCCCAGGAAGGAAGCGGTGGGATCAATGCAGGATCAGGCTCAGGGGGCTTCGAGTATTGGACGTAATAGTCAAACTTCCCTGAGTGTTCACCTAAGAGGCCGGTCTCCTGCTTCATATCTTTCTTTTAGCATCTGTTGGCTGGACTTCTTCTTCTTCTTTTTGCTTTTGGGGAGATCATCACTCTCATCTTGGTAGGGTAGTATGGCGTCCCGTCGAGCTTATAGGCTATGATGGGGAACGCACTTTCTGTTGCAGGTACAAGGACTCCTTTTTCGAAGAGCGGTGTGAGAGCGGCTTTGGTGAAGACATCTTGATAGATCGGAGTCCCATCGAGATGATATGCAATGATAGGGAAGTCGCGTGGATAAGCAGCGAACAGCAATCCCTTTTCGATCTTGGGAAGCACATCTGCATAAGTAACGCGACAGGGTGGATCCCGCTGGTAACGAGCTAACCAGATTAACGTCAGCTATTTTTGTCCCCTTTTTAGTATTCAGACGGACTTTCATTCCGGGAGGAGTGATGGGTCGGGATGGGTCTTCTTTCTGAGAAGACTCTGCGGGGTCCTCTTTCAGCGTTAAGGATTGGATTCCTTCGCAAAGATCCCAATCCCAGTCTTCTGATGGATCCATAGGCGGATCTTCTGTTTTGGCTTGTTTATTCCTCCTTTTAGTTCTCCTCTTTCTTCTCTTTTTTGGCTTATCCCAAAATTGATTACGAAATATGTGTTCCCGGGGGTGACATATGTCACAAAAACGACCTTCCCACTTGACGTGACAAGTCTGCCAAGTGCCTTCTTGTCTTGGAAAGGTTTTCCATTGGGAGCTCGTGCAATAATACGTTGTTCCCATCTGGTGGGCTTTATAATGCCCCTAAGTAGGGAGCGAGAGTCTCGAGATTGACTATTTCTTGGTAAACGGGTGTGCCGTCATCGTGATAAGCAATCAGAGGCAAATCCTCTGGTGCCACTGGCCGGAGCCATTTTTCCTTGATTCCTTGAAGAACATCATCGGGAGTTAAGTTGAACTGTGGTTCGAACCGATATTTCTTGAGGTACAAGGATGTCATACAGACTGATACGGCATTATCTTCCTCTCCAAGATTCAGACGGACCTTGGCCCCGGGGGTTGTAATTAACTGGGATGGATCGAACTCTTTTGTGGTCGATTTCATTGGTGGACGATCCTGCCCCAGTGTTGCTTTCATGCGCCGGGAGTGGATTTTGAATAACATTGGGCTTGTTTCTTGTTTTAAGCTGGGCTTCCTATCTAAAGTAATCGGGAAGAGAGCTCTACGAAATGTCCGTCACACGACGCGGCCTGGGCTTTCATAGCTTCGATGAGTCGTCCAAAGAAAATGTCATGCTTCGTGCTTCGCACCCCTTACTCAACATAGTGGTTCGCTTAAAAGATCTAAACTAAAAACATCCCTATTCCGACCCTTGAGGGGAAATCACACATGAAAAGTACGCAAAAAAGCACCTTTAGGTATTGACGAAAACGTCTTTCTAATCAGAGTTTCGTTACCTAATACTAGTCAGTCGACCACGGAAAAGTTGAAAGGGGCCACCCACCCTTTCCCCTTAGCCCTCTAACTCCCTAAGGAATGAAAGGCCGCATCTAAGTCTGTATTAAAAGACTGACTTATGAATGAGCTCCACAATGCCATTATTGTATGGCCGATAGGAAGTTAAAAGCAATTCTTATTTCTTCTTTCTCGAAAACCAGATGTGAGGGGGCCCACCTCCCACTCCACCTCCCTTGGAAAATCTACTTACTGATATTTGATTGACCAAGGCCTCACCCTTACGCCTTGCGACGATGGAATTTGTCCAACCACGCGCAAGACTCCAAGGGTTAACTTTTTATCCTCCTCGTCCATTCTCCCAATCTGACTTCAATCATAAATCTTCCTTGTGTAAGCAATGATATTTAGCATTGTCACCTCTTAGACCCGCTAAACCCCATCTATTACAGTACAGGGAGTAGCAATTACATTGTTACTGCGGCAGCTTTAATCAGCTGGTTCACAATGCGTATTTGAGGTGATACTCTTTTATATCACTCTCCTCTCTTTAATTTCGAGTATAAATAAAAAAAAAAATTGTCGAGTATGAAACGGCACTTCAACCTTCGATCGGAATACGGATGAGATCAAAAAGGCCATCATTGGGGCAAACGATGCAATAGCTTCGGTTAGAGCAAAGCCCAAAATAGCATAACCAAATGATTGTTTAGCCAATGATGGATTTCGGGCAACAGAATGGATCAAGGAAGAGAATACGTTTCCAATACCGATAGCAGCTCCCGCTGAAGCAATTGTAGCAGCTCCGGCACCTATTGATTTTGCTCCTTCTAACATATTCTTTTTTTTTGAGTCACGCTTTAAAATTTTTTAAAAATGGTTTTTTCATTCACTGTCTATATGTCCTTATTCATTCTTCACCAAAAAAGGTAAAGAAAAAAGAGTCTTCCCCTCGTTCCACTTGTAATGCAAAGCATTCCTTTCGATCTTGTACTAAGGTACACTGAACACCGACGTAATCTAGATCTTATTCATTATGTGACTCATAGCACCTACGCTAATAGTAGTGGGGATTGCCAGACTAATTTAATAGAAATATTCCGCGACTATCTTAGATCAAGTATGGTTAGCAACTCAGATAGGTAGTTTACTTGCTTTCTTTCAGAACCTTGTCACAAGAGAGAGGTACTGATCCGGAATGCCGTTCTCAGTCTTGGTAGTCTTTTGGGATGTCTAGATCCCCAGGCCAGCCTTAAGGGCGGGATACGCGTCCATTGAATGAGTTGACTTACTTGTTTCATATGGATTTGCAAGGGCAGCTGGACCAGAGGAGATGAAATCGCTCGACTAAAAGGAGAAAAAGCCATTCAATCCTGAAAATGGGCATCCCCTATTATTATTCTAGTTTTGTATCAATATCTTCTTGGAATTTACTTAGCTAAGGCACCCACCGGATCTACAACTGCCGGGCCTCAGAGAAAACACTTTTTTAGGTGAAAGAAAAAGTACCTTAGCACAAGCACTAAGCGATAATAATACCTTTGTTCGCGCTTAGCTCTCCCAAGCAAATTACCGTTGCTCGTGGACGAAGGGAGTTAGCTCAGTAGTACCGTGGGTAAGCAGTATTCTTTTTATGAACCTTAATTTAGCCTCCAAGCCCGCTCTGAGCCTTTAGGAAAGATATTGCGAAAGAAAGATTTTTCTATGCCATCTGACAATGGATTCGGTATTTCACAATAGTAGCCGGGATCAGAGAATTAGACAAACCCCCCTCCGGTTAGTAAGAATATTAAAGCTAAACAACAGCTACTGGTTGTAGGGCGTATAGCAACATAACAAGAATTGACACGGGAGATATGACCACGATGAAAATAAGTGCATTTAAACCACTTTAAGCACTCCTGAGGCACTGAAAGTGTAATATCCGCATCCACGATGCCTAAGGAACAACGGTTTTATGCATCAGAATTGATCAATACCGTTCATGTGACAGGATGATCGTAAGCTAGTTGCTCAATAACGTAGTGAAAGGCGCTGACGAAGGAAGTGATAAACGAAGTGAAGTAATACCGAAAATAAGGGCTTTTTATGCCACTTTTTAGTACTCGATAGCGAAAGATACACAAGGCTGGGAAAGATTGACTTTAAAGGGCCTACATTCGTCTCTGTAAGCATTATAATCAACAACGCTTGACATAGTTTAATAAGATTCTTTAACAGCTTTCCGCTTAACAACAGAGCATCCCTCTCAAATATTAGAGCTCTTGCATCCCTCGATTTATTATCAATTGGCACAGCGGATTCGAGAGCGGCATTTTAAGCATCTCCTTCAGCGCACATTGCCACCAATCTAATTAATTGGTACTTTCCTTAAACCCGTGGTTTTTCAATGGATTTCCCTTTTGCCTCGTAAACGAGTTTATCTTTTGACCAAAAGCGTACTTTACCGTGGGTTTTCTCTCATAAATCGATTGATTCGGGCGCGAAGTAAGAACAGATTCTCTTGCGGGGAAGAGGGCAGAGGCTCTACCGTTGATGGATGCGAGGCTCGACGAGCGGGGGTTCCTTAGGTATTTGTACAAGCGCAGTGGGAGTTGTTTGAGCAGCAGATGAAACAGTAATGAAATAAAGTAATAAGAGAATGCAAAAAGAAGGCTGTTTTAACGTTGGTTATGGATAGGATGCAAGGGACCTTAATATGACATTATTTAAGAGATATATTCATTCTCTTTATTTAAGAGATATATTCATTCTCTTTCTGCGGAACTAGACCCCCCAGAACAACAAGCACTTATTGCAACCAATGCCACCCAATCCACGGCCAATCAATGCCTTTCCGCTTCAATGGACTCAGCTGCTTATTCTGCTTCATCCTCCCTTTCAGGCTTTTGACTCGTAAACTCATTCTTCCCCCGCGAGGGTGCCGAAACTGTGGTTACAAAGCATCGTAAATGGGCATCTTGATCTCAGATCCCAACGTCGTAACTCGACCCTGATTTTTATCACTCCGTGGAGCCCCCTTCGAAAATGCTCCTTAATGCGCCAGAATACCATATGGTTCATTATTCACTTGAGAGCGGGAAGGGAACGTAAACTCAATCAGCAGGATGCAACAGCCGGAGGAGTTAACAAGACAGCATCTAAACGCTATAGGTTGAACCGGCAACAGAACAGCCAATTGTGAATGGATGATTGCGGGTAGCTTAAATTCAGTTAACGAAGCGGTCAATGCGTAGTGCGATCCGGATCTTCAGAAGCTTCTATTCGCTTACTTACGCACGATAAATCTCATAAGTTAAAGTTTTGGTCTTTACGTGCTTTGAATCTCTCTGAACGGTATGTCAATACATTACGCTTTACAACCAAGTTGTTATAGCTTGACTTGTTGTTCTGTTGCCGATTCAACCGTTTAATCTTATTACTAAGCGATGGCAATTCTTGTTGCTAAGCGCTCCTGAATATTTGACTCTTGTACAATTTCTCCTCTACTATAGTCTCATTCTGAAAGTCTTTTCTTCATGCTGCAAGTTGACTTCATCCCCGGAGACCAGTCCAGTAGCCAGTAGAGGACTCTTTGGGCGGAAACTACTCTGTTATCTTGCATTAGAGACAGACCTATGAAAAAGAGCTCTAGAAGTTCACCATTGAGATGTATACCTACGACATTAGGTCATCGAATTTCTAACTGTCGATTCCATCGAAAGAAATATATTTTAATCGGGCATTTAAAGCCCTTGTATCACTCATGAGGTGTAATACACAAGGAAGTTCTGAAACACCGGTTAAATGCATCAGAGTGGAACAAAGGCGCGGATGACATCTGCGATAACAGGAATTGGAGTGGCTGTGAAGTTGGTCCTCATTAAGTCAAATATCTCAGGTATGCCTGCTCACCTTATGTCTTGTTTTAAATTACCTGTTTCTGTAACTAAAGCAATAGATAAGGAATCTAGACAGTTTTTCTGGGGTAAAGATACAAAGTTGTCTGCTGTAGCTTGGAAAGATATTTGTGTTTCTAGCTACGAAATAGAGGTAGGCCTACTGAACATTTTAATAATGCCATGTTAGCGCATGGAAAATCTTAACTTACAATAATAATTGGTGGGTGCAGATTGTTAGGCAGAAATACTTGAGGGAGGAGAACTTTTTTGATGCTAAGAAAAGGAATTCTTGTTCCGCAGCCTGGAAAGGAGTACTGGATTCAAGACAGTAAATTCTCAAGGGATTAAGATGGATAGTGGGCAATGGTAAGAGTATTCTTTTTTGGTATTTTAACTGGCTGTTTCCATTCCCTCTCTATAATTTGGTACCTGAAAATAAAAGGGATCAACTGGATGGATCACTTACTGTGGATCATTTTTTGGATAATGGTTACTGGTTGTATCAAAAGTTGGCGGAGATCCTCCCTGAGGATTTGGTCAAGAGAATTGTTTCTATCCACTTAATCAAGGTATCGATTTTAAAGAGTTCTTAAAAGTTTTTACTTTCTTTCCAGATTATTATTTCTTCAGTGCGTCCAGACGCTTGGTCAAGCTTACTAGAGGGGGGAGATGTGGTGCGCTATGGCAGGCGTGATATAATAAGCATTTGGAAGCCTAGTCTTCCTGATTTTAGACTCTCATGTGATCCTCCCGTTAGTGAGCTTATAGATGGATGTTGGCCTATTCAAGAGATGATTTCAAATGGTGCTATTGACTGTGTTCCTTTAAGCGGGAGAATGACTGAGGAGGGTGGTGCCTTACCGTGATTGTTCAGTTGTTAACCGAGCTAAACTAAAAAAAAAAAAATTTCCCCAGTGATTTGATTCATCAATAGGGGACCATCCAGGAAGTTGCTTCTTGGAATGCCGTCGTTCAAGCACAGGCTGACCACTGATTCAATCTTGAAACCGATCTTACTACTAGAAACCCGAAGGAGCACACAAAGCAAACGAAGGGACTCACCAAGCAACAACTACGTTGTTTGCGTAGGCGGAATCTAGTTTCAAATCATAAGATGACGAAGTGACTGCACCAACGAATCAAGCTGAACACATGTTTGTTTGATCCACTCTACGAACCGAAAGCGAGATCTTGCAAAACAACCACGCAACGCCCGGATCTGCAAGAATGGCTATGTAGGTAAGGTTCTGAAAGAATGATCGCTTTGAGTTCTGCTTGAAGTGTGTATGCTTACGTACGAGTTGCTATTCGGCCGTAGATCGGGTTCTGGGTTCTTCCCTCGAACTCCCCGAGTGGTATTTCATAATGTAAAGCTAGTCTAAAGCAGATTCAGGATCAGGGCGGTGGGTGGGGTAGGAAGGTCGATGATAATATAAAATTCTTTATCCTATTCTGCTAATTCTCTTCTTGTTGCACCATGTCCAAGCTTGACGATAGCAGTGGAACAAAAGTCACCATCGGATTCAAAGAATGAACCTTCCTTCCAAGATGTATGTCGTCCGACCCAACCTCAGACTCTTTCTTCCCGACCTATTTGACTCTCTGGCCGCAGTTATTTAGGTGGTATCCCGAGATTGAAGAGATCGAATTCCTCCCGCCTGCATAACCGATGCAGTTAGCTCAAAAGGGAGTTCAGTCACTTCCGGATCCGGATTCAATGATTGTTGAGTGAACGAAGCCAAGTGGCTTGAGAGATGCGAAACCTTAAGTGGCGGATGAGTCCCTATCGCCTGTTTCCGCTGGGCGAAGAATGAACACTCAACTGCTAGGTTGAGGTTCTGAAAGAGAGGTCTCTAAGAATCTGGACCATTAGGTTTAGGACCGTGAGAACGTATTAGAGAAAGGCGATGCTTTAATTCGAGTGGGAACGAAGGTTCTGAAAGAATCGAAAAAGTGGCCGGCTATTACACGTGACTGGCCCTATACGCGCCCAGCCCATCACCAATGATTTGAAAAATTGGGGGAACTTCCACCTAGAATCGAACCTTCTACCTGCCGCCTAACCCCCTTACCCATCTTGTTGTTATGAAATGAGGCTTTGTTGCATTATATGTGATTGCAATCACTTGGAGTAGGATGATGTTGAGCCATTCGAGGAGTAGGCGGGGAACCAAGACCTAACTATTTCTATGGGAGCCGATGCTTTCGGGAATGATACGTGATAGCCTGCCTTTAATAGTAACGTGAAAGTCAGGGCGGAAGATCTTTTTTATGTTGGAGGTTACGAAGTAAAAGAAAAAGAAAGAGAGCCTGCTAGCCTTTATAGTGGTGAACCCGAAGCGAGATCGGAGTAGGAAGACCCTGAGCGGTGAAGTTCTTTTCCCAACCAAAGGCCTAGCCGAAGGAGAGGTACTTATGGCAGAACAGGCCGATCAAAGAAGCATGCATTTACAGACGCTCGAATAGGCCAATAAAGAAAGATATGGACTGTGAAAGGAGTTGGTAGAGAATTACTAGAGGCACTCAAGTGATCGACTGAAACCGGCTCCGATCTTTTCTTAAGAAGAAAAGGATGTCGGGCGGGGGCGGGCAAATCCACAGCTTTAATTTAAGGCAATTTTTTTTTCCGTAGCTTCCACATCAAGCTGAAGAAAGCACTTCGGCTGGATTTTTGGGAATCAACTCATTTAGAAAGTCCCATCCAGCCAGGTATAAGCCCGCACCAGCAGCCGGATTCGGAGATCTTAAAGACCTCTTTTTGTCACAATTTGGATATTTGTATTTTCGGCAGAAAAACATTTAGAATGAAAGAGTTGCCTATTTGAATAATCTTACAAGGGGGACAATCGTAGATTAGGGTTACGGGTCAAGCCGATGCGGTAGATGTTAGACAGGACTTCTTTTCCTACTAGAACATAAAGGACTAGTAGGATCTCAATCATACCTTCATTGCCCTTATCCCAAAAGCGGAAGTTTCCTCTGGCTTATCACAATTTCGTCCCATTAGTTTCTGTAATGTTGTTTATAAGGCCCTTTCTTGGTGAAATCCTTAGATAAGTAGATTGCTTGGGGCCAATCGATGAATAGCAATCCCCCGAGACGTTTTAGCATTCTCAAAGGTAGGAGATTAACAGCCGATCCCCCATCTATCATGATTCTTGTTATCTCCAATCCATTAAGGTATCCTGAAATGAACAAAGGCCTGTTATGTTTAATGAGTCCTGGTTGCAAGTAATCGTCCGTAAACGTGATCAAAGCCAAACACTCGGCATAAGTTGATTCACTATTTCTCATCTCAACTTGGTTAACTTCATTAGAAAAGTCCTCTGGGTTCGTTAATGCGTATACTAGGGACATCCTTAGTTCTGCAGACATCTTCAATGCATCCTATACGCTGAGGAGTGCAGGAATCTTTTTGAGATGAGCTAATATGTCATAGCGAACATGTTGTCCATTAGCCGCTAATGTTTGACTAGCAAGCATTCGTGGTCTCCCTCGTTGGGTAAT